GTTTTATGTAATGAGCCTATCCTCTCTTCTCTATTTATATTGATATTTGATACTCCATAAAAGATTAAAAATGAAAAATATTGAAAACTATTACCAATACAAGACCAGAATATTCGGAGGACTCTTCTGACCAAAGAAAGAATTGTCAGCAAAGTTGTTTTTTTTTCTTCAAATCCAAAGAATTCTTATTCATTTATACATAGGTCATCGATTCCGCATTGTAAAAAAGGGGGTGAAATTCACTGTTTTTCCAATTTTTCACCGTAAAGAGGATTTAAGCCATTTTATCGACATGAGTGTTCTATATCGAAAAAAAATTCCAACAATTTTTTTAAAACCATTTCTGTATTAAAATAGTGGTAGAAAGAGTACTACACTGCGTCTAGATTTCAAACTGCTTAGCTTTAACCATGGTAATAGTCCAAAATTCTTGGTTAATAGAGAATCAAAGTGGATTTACCAATGAATTACGAAATGCTATGGTTCTTAATTTTTTTTTTTTTTAATTTTTTTCAAAATTTATTAAAAATTAAACTTATTGATAAGTAATTCGCGGGATCATGCACATTTTCTTAGTTATAACGAAAAAAAAAGTGCAGTTGGTTGGATCCAATCTATTCTTTGAAATAAACAACTCGCACACACTCCCTTTCCAAAAAAAACCAATACACCTAGCACTACACTTAGATTTATTGGATTTGTTGCTAAAATATCGGTATTAAACCCGAAACTTCCGGCGGATGGCCAGTAACCCAAGCAAAGGAAAGAATCGGTTATATTTTTCATATGATCTCATCTCCTCTTATGGATAGACTAATTCTCTTTCTAGGATTCCTATTTTTAGATTTTTTCTTAGTTTTTATTTTATATGATATAATATTCTATATATATATAGAATATATTAATATTATTCCCATTCCTTACTATTAATCCATATTAATTATTAGTACCATATTAATTATTAGTAATTCTATTAGTAATTCTATTAATGTAATAATCTTATTATAATTAACAGAATAATCTTTATATAATAATAAGTATTAATAGAATAATAAGAATAAGAATGTTATAATAAATATATTAAAAATTAATATTCAAATATTAATATTATATATTAAATATATTTATTATTTGAATTGGTCCGTCAATTGGAAGATTCCCCATAAGAATGATACTTATTAGAATTAGATACCAGTTCTTATGTAAATTGCAAAATCTCTAGTTTTCAACACTTTCGAAAAACTTTCTAAAAAAAGGGGGGGTTGATTGGACTAAAAAAGGGAAGGAAGAAGGCGAATCAGTATGTTAATTCCTCACCCTTAAATCAGTCCTTCCCTGTGTTCTTGTCGGAACGAATAAATTAGTGTAGGAGCGAAATCTTAATTTAATTTGAAAAAGCAAGAGCAGCAAAGCAAGTCCACGGAAAAACTAATATTGATTTTTATTTTTCTATTTTTTTTAGGATTAAACAAAAGGATTCGCAAATAAAAGCGCTAATGCTACAACCAGCCCATAAATTGTTAAAGCTTCCATAAAAGCCAGACTAAGCAATAAAGTACCCCGTATTTTTCCCTCTGCCTCCGGTTGTCGCGCAATCCCTTCTACAGCTTGCCCTGCAGCAGTGCCTTGACCAACCCCAGGTCCAATAGAAGCAAGCCCGACGGCCAACCCAGCAGCAATAACGGAAGCGGCAGAAATCAGTGGATTCATGATAAGTTCCTCGCACCCCAAATAAAATAAAGAAAAGAAATAGTTAATGATATAATCAACCAACAAATTATGACTTAATTATTCAATTACTAAGATTTATCCAGTCGAAGTAATTAAGAATTCCGAATTGAAATAATAATATTTCTTGAACTATCCGAATTACTTCGATATTTTTTTTTCGTTTCTACACACGTAGTTTTTTTTTTGAATCCATATAACTTTTGTTCTTATCTTACCTTCATTTTTTGAACTATTCTTTGAATTCTTCGTTCTTTTTCTTGATTTAATTTATTTAGTCATTCAATATTCAATTCACAATTAGAAATGAAACGGAAGGGCTTCCTTTTTTGAATCCCTATCTAAATTTACAGTAGTAGCAGGGCAAATTTAGATATATAGTTAATTCATATATAACTAGTTAATATCTAATATCACATATACATATGTTTCTTCCATACCGTAAACCAATTAGTCGTGTCTTAGATTCAATCGGATTCGAGAATCATTCTTTGAAACCAAACCTCTAAAAAAAAAAAAAAAGAGTTGTCTTATATCGATTAGATTATATACACCTAGTTCGACCCCCCCTCACTCCTACTCTATTTTTTTTTTTAATCTCGGTTTTTTTGAAGCCCTTTCTTCCCTTTTTTTATTATCCCATATGGATATGGATATAATCAATCTAAATCAATTCGTTAGACCGAATTATTGCATAGAAATATCGGAATTTGAGTGATCTAAATAGAATTTGATTTTTTTTTTATGAAAATTATCTTTTGGTCAATCGTTGAATTGGATGTGAATGAATGAAAAGGGACTCTATTCTAGTTCTATATAACATCTTTTTATCACACGTCGTAAACGCAGCTATCATACTTATAGCTCCTAATATCTAATATACTAATATATCCTAATCTAATAATATATATATAATCGAATCTAAAAAAAGAATAATAATAAAGAATCTAATAAAAATTTTTAATATGTTATAGTTATAATTGAATGAACAAAACAAATACAACAATACAAAACAAAAAAAAAGAATATAGATTGGAGGAAAATGGAAATTGGTCAAACAAAGAGTATTTTTAGGAAAAATAGGAAAGAGATCTATCTAAAAGATCTTTTTCCTATTTTTTTTTTTTACAATTCCCAGGTAATCTTTTACATTTTACTATTACATATTACACTAAATCGTATACTTATTTTAACCTTATTGCATCTTTCTGGGGGGGGATAAACCTTTTATTCAAAATTTTCAAAATATCTTTTCTTTCTATTTTATATATTTATGTTCTCTAAGTAGATTATCTTGAGCCGTACATACATTGCGATGGGCTAAACTAAAAAAAATACTATTTCGAAAACTAGTCAATGATGGCCTTCCATGGATTCACCTATATAAGCTGCAGCTAAAGTAGCAAAAATAAGAGCTTGAATACCACTTGTAAATAATCCAAGGAACATGACAGGTATAGGAACTACTAAAGGTACTAAAGAAACAAGAACAACAACTACTAATTCATCAGCTAATATATTTCCAAAAAGTCGAAAACTAAGCGATAAGGGTTTTGTGAAATCTTCTAAGATGTTAATCGGTAAAAGGATTGGAGTTGGTTGGATGTATTTACCAAAATAAGCTAATCCTTTTTTTGAAAGACCCGCATAGAAATATGCTACTGACGTAAGTAAAGCTAATGCAACAGTAGTATTTATATCATTTGTGGGTGCAGCTAATTCCCCATGAGGTAACTGTATGATTTTCCAAGGCAAAAGAGCCCCTGACCAATTAGAAACAAAAATAAATAGAAACATAGTTCCAATAAATGGAACCCACGGACCATATTCTTCTCCAATCTGAGTTTTGCTCACGTCTCGAATGAATTCAAGGACATATTCAAAGAAATTTTGACCGAAAGTGGGAATGGTTTGCGGATTTCGAACAACTAGAATGGCTGAAACTAATAAGATAGCAATTACAACCCAAGAAGTAATAAGTACTTGGGCATGCACTTGGAAACCCCCTATTTGCCAATAGAAATGTTGACCTACTTCCACAGCCGATATATCATATAATCTTTTTAATGTGTTGATGGAACATAATAGAACATTCATATTGCCCTCTAAAAGAAATAGAACTTGAAAGGGAATTATTTTGATTCAACCATCTCCTTTTTGACTTGTCTACTTTCATTTTCTATTTGGAATACCGACTAATCGCATAATATTTCCGTTTGTTCTCTTTATCTTTTTCTTTTTTGCGCGATTTAGTATTAGTAATAGTATAGTAACCGATTCCATAAATCTATGAATCCCCCCAACCAAATCAAATAATTTATTTATCTTATTATTAATCAAGAATTTCGTATAGAGCTAGAACGACCCTCACAAATTGCAAATACTAATTTGTTAAGAATTAATCGGATTGAAGCTATAGCATCATCATTAGCTGGAATCGAAATATCGGCGAGGTCTGGGTCACAATTTGTATCGATTAAACAAATCGTTGGAATTCCCAAAGTGATACATTCTCGAAGAGCTGTATATTCTTCTTGCTGATCAACAATTATTATAATATCGGGTAACCCCGTCATATATTTAATGCCGCCAAGATATGTTTCCAAGTGAGATAATTGTCTCTTCAAGATAGCAGCATCTCTTTTTGGAAGACAGTTGAGTCTCCCCGTCTTTTGTTCCGTTCTCAAGTCCCTGAACTTATGAAGTCTCGTTTCTGTAGTATACCAATTCGTTAACATACCGCCGAGCCATTTTTTATTAACATAATGACACCGAGCTCTTATTGCAGCCCTCGCTACTGAATCAGCTGCTTTTTTTTTGGTACCAACAATTAAGAATTGTTTTCCCCTACTTGCTGCATCAAAAACTAAATCACAAGCTTCTGATAAAAAACGAGCAGTTCTAGTAAGATTTGTAATATGAATACCCTTACGCTTTGCGGATATATAAGGTGCCATTCTAGGATTCCATTTCCTAGTACCGTGGCCAAAATGAACTCCAGCTTCCATCATCTCTTCAAAAGTTATGTTCCAATATCTTTTTGTCATTTATCCCCACACTTAAAAAAAAAAAAAAATTGAAAAAAGAGACTGAAATATAAATAAATAAATGTTCCTATGGAACCTTCTCTTCTACCGAAAATGGGTCGTTGATACATGATCAGGCCATTCATTTTTCTCTATTTATTATTTTTTTTATTATCTTATCTTTTATTACCCAAAAAAATCAAATGACCGCGTTTAAAGAGATGAATCCGCTCTTAGGAATCATTAAATCCTAGATTGCTCTCATGTATCGCATAAATTCTTTGAAATTAAAAAAAAAAAAATTCTCTGTGGTGGAACAAAATATCTCTCATTTTTCCCTCGAATAAATTATTTTTTTTTGTTTCCAAGGTAATCTTGTTATGTTGCCTCGGCCTTGAATGGTACATTATTCTTTTGAATCCGGTACCAACGGGTATCATTCCCCCTAAAACAACATTCTCTTTCAGACCCTTCAACCAATCGATACGACCCCGGAGAGCGGCTTTTGCTAAAACTCTAGCAGTTTCTTGAAAACTTGCTTCAGATATGAAACTTTGAGTATTCAGAGATGTTTTTGTTATTCCCAATAATAGAGCTCGGTAACAAATCGCTTCTTCCAGGGCACGCCCCGTTCGTTCGGCTCGCAACAATCCAATTAGTTCGCCGGGTAAAAAAACATTAGACATTCCATCTTCTGAAACTAAGACTTTTGATGTTATTTGACGTACAATAATTTCTATATGTCTATTATGGATGTGCACTCCCTGGGATCGATAAACTTTTTGGATTTTATTAACCAAAGAAATACGACTTTGCGCTATAGTTAGCTCAGCACCAATCAAGAATCCCCAAGGAATGCCGAGAATTCTTGTTATACGCCCGTTCCAAGCGTCAATTCTCTTTTCTAGGTTCATCGATATTGAATCAATCGAGCGCACTTCTAATACCTGTTCTACTTTTGGAAGACCTTGTGTTATATCACCAGATCTCGATTTTTCGTAGATAAATGTAACTAATATATCTCCTTCATAAAGGATTTCTCCATAATGGCCATGAACAGTTGCTCCTGGAGTCGCCAAATAAGGGTTAGCTGATCTTATTACTACAGAATCCATTTGAACAGTTAGAATTTGACCCGATTTTAGATGTGGTCCATTTTTAGTTTGAGCTATACATAAATTTTCACAAATAAATTGTCCAAGACTAATTATTGTAAACGTTTTTTCACAATAATTATGATGGAGAAAATACCAATTCAAATGGAATGGATTTAAAACGATGTTACTGCATAGATCGGGCTTATAAATTCTCTCGTTTTCGTCCATTAAATAATATTTTAATACTTGAAAAGTTTCCTTTAATTTGTCAAGTTTCAAATTTTGATTTATCGAGATCTGATTATGAGTTATTAAATGGTAAAATGAATCAAAATTTGAAACTTGAAGTGCTATTCCTAAAGGGCCTAACGAATTCTTAATTGGAATTATAGGATCTCTTTTCAATTTCTTAATCCCTTCTTTTATCCCATTGTGATATTTTCCATCGTTGAATAGTCCCATTTGAAAACAATTATATGATGACAAAATTATCAAAGATCGGCATTCCTTATTTCTATTCAACAACATACGAATAGTTCCGTGATTTTGGCTAAGTGATTGTTGAATTTTTGCCTTGGAATAAATAGAATAAAATGGATTGATATTGGTCGGATGCGACTCATTATCCGAGATCAATCCTGAACCGGACAGATCATTCCTTTTTCTGAAATACGAAATATGGGATTTCACTAAGTCAATTCTTAGGAAATCTCCAATCAAACCATTTGTACTTACTTCAACAAAAGAAGCGCGGGCCTCTTCTATCGAAGAACTTTTTTTGTCTTGATCCCAATTCAAGACTAAACAAGTCCGAACTAATTGAATCCTTGTGTCAGAAATTCCCCGAATAGATTTTCCATTCCCATAAAGAATATAATTGATAACTTTAAGTTCCAGATTATCCCTTTCCTGGAACAGATCTTGGGGGAAAAGTTTTACTAAATTGATACCGTCCGCTATTTCATATAGAATTACGGGTCGAACCAAAACAAAATACTTTTTCTTGGTAGTTGTGATCCATTGGACATAGATCCAATTTTTCTTTTTTTTTGATTCCTTAGAATTTTTTTTTTTTACCGTTGTTCCGGGTGGTATCAAGATGGCACTGTGTCGGGATATCTTATCCATCTCTCCAGGAAAATAGATATTCCCAGAAAATATTTTTAATTCAATCCTTTTTTTTTTCTTCTCCACTCGGACCAATCCGCCTACTCGACTTCTTATATTTAAAGTGATTGGTGTATCTACTCCAACGATACTATTGTTCCGTACCATTATGGAAGAAGATTCAGGTAAAATATGCACTTCCTCGGGAATGAAAAAAAATCGATCTACTTTGATTTGGTATTTTGGCTTAAATTCTTTGACTCCTCGATACTCAATTAAAAAATCCTCTTTTTTAAAAATGGAATGAATTCCTATAGTCCTATATTTAGTAATTCCCGAACTCTGTGTTCTGTATTGAGGATCATCAAAATAAGCAAGAATACTATTTCTACGAAAAATACCATTGATAGGTATTTCAATCGAGATGCCGGAAGGGAACATTAGTTCTTTGTCTCGTTCTTGAATCGATTGGAATGGAAATGGAATGATGAATCTATTTCTTCGCCTCTTTGCCAATAAATCTGAAGTATCGTGGAAAATAG